ATCGGCTCTATTACATAAGCAGATTCCTAAATTTTGCCCCATATCATGGGATAAGTAAGCAGTTTTTTTTAGTTGTATCGACCCAGTCGCTCACTAATGGATCTTTACGGTGCTTTCTCTATCAATTTGGGAACTTTATCCATAGAGTAGTAGTATAGGCCATACTTTCTTCCTATTTTGATTCTCGTGAAGTGTCCTTCCTTCCTACAGCTGATAGGGCAAAATCGTTGTTTTGACGATCCCTATGTAGAAAGCCCTTTTTCTAGTATTTACTAGAAAATTTGATCCTTTCTTTTTTTTTCTTCTTTCTATAGTGGAGATAGTCGCACGTAATGACAGATCACGGCCATATTATTAAAAGCTTGCGGTAAGAAGGGGTTTCGTTCTAGTGCCCGGAAATAATATTCCAAAGCCTTTGTATGCTCTCCATTGCTTGTGTGTATAAGGCCTATATTATAGAGTATATAACTTCGATCATAGGGATCAATTTCTAGTCGCGTAGCTTCATAATAATTCTGCAAAGCTTCCGCATAATTTCCTTCGGATTGAGCCAACATCCGTTACGGTCGTTCATTCTATTCAAAAAATCTCCGTTCCAAAACCGTACATGAGGTTTTCATCTCATACGGCTCCTCCCTTCTGTACATAGTACTAAGCGAAATAATCTATAGAATAAAAATAGAATTAGTCCCATCTTATTATGAACCGAAAGGGGCTGGTATTTTTCCAAGAAATCTCTAGCCAACCTTCCCGCAAGAGGTTTTTCTTAACACCAATGAATTCTATTAATGCTAGAGGAAAACGATAGCTCCAAGAATTTCTTTGTTCTCAACGCCTCCTATTTAGAGGAATTAGCCACTTCAACGATCTTTGATGGTTATAGGGGTATCCAAAGTACAAACCTGATGGTTGTTTGTTATCCCAACCATTCTTCCCAGCCCTGATACCGATCAGGAAAGGGCTAATTTCTAACAAAGTTTTTCTCTTGTTGATTCCTATTTCTAGGTGTAGTGCTTTTCTCCCCTATGCTGCCTATTGGTATGGTACTAGTAGAGTAGGATTGGCCTGTAATACAGAACCTATCCTGTAGGTGTAACCTTTCGCTCAATACTCAAATCTACAATTGAAGCATCTGAGGCCGCATCAATCGAGGATACACGACAGAAGGAATTGTTAGTTCACCTCACCTTCCCCAAGCGTGGGTTTCCTTTACTAATTTTGTTCTCTCTATGCGAACCCCCTCTCTTTCTCGTAAGACTGAGGTGTAGGTAGGGCTAAAGTGTAAAGCAAAAAAAAACAAGAAAAAAGAGTCAAATCGCACCATCTCTAAATGCCCTTTTTTCTCCTGAGGTTGTCGGAATTATTCGAAATCAAATATTGGCTACAATTGAAGAGGTCTTATCAATGAAATTTCCATTTATACGGGATCTAGGCATAATTCCCAACCCATTCTATATAGAATTGTTTTCATTTCTTCACAAAATAACATAAAAACAAACACATTCGATTCTTATAAATCGATCGATCCATATGCTCTAAATGGATAAGAGAGGTATGGATTTTCCGCTCAGCTCAAATTGTCTCCTTTTCCTTCTGTTTGGACAAGAAGAGATATGAAATATTTGACTAAGATTGGATTTCATTCCACTTTTCTATTTCTCAACAATAACTTCTCTCATCAGCTATTTCGCGTTTTCAAAGTCATTAATTGTCTCATACCCTTTTTTAGATTTCGATTGTATGGCGTAGCGTACCTTATGCAAACAGAATTCTAGGGTTCCTCTATTTTATTATGGAATAAGAAGAATTCTTCCATTCTCTTTTTCTTTGGTTTGGGGAAAACCCAAACTAAAACTTTTCGAGGGAGCGGAATTCCTAGTAAAAAAATCCTGGATCCTTCCACTTAGATGAAAAGGAATTTTTCCAATAGAACCATGGAACCCCCGAGCCGTTGTGGTTGTACCTGTACTGCAGGAATAGGAAAACTCGCTATTCACTTAGTTTATTTTCCATAATAAGATTATGTAGGAGAGATGGCCGAGCGGTTCAAGGCGTAGCATTGGAACTGCTATGTAGACTTTTGTTTACCGAGGGTTCGAATCCCTCTCTTTCCGTTTCTCTTAATTGATCAACGTTAACGATCACAATGTATCAAATCAAATAACAATTTATTCCAGCAATAATACATAAATACCCCTCCACCTGCTCAAGGGCAGTTAGGTGGATCACATGGTCCCGTTGGAGAGGAATGAACAAAAAAGAAAAAAGGATCCTAGGGTTAATCCATTTATGCTAGTTGAATGGGAAAATACGAATTAAGGGCCTTAGGTCGATTTAGTTCGGGGAAAGGGGAAGGGGAAGAAAATTCTATGAACTTTTCCTTTTTTCGTTAAGTTCAAGTCTGACGAGAGTAATATTCTACAACTAACAACTCATTTATTTTGAGACCGACCCACTTCCTATCTAGGATTTTACTAGTCCTTATATTGCAATGTGTCAATCGTCAAATGCTTTGGCAATTTCCCCGGGTCGGATGAAGCAATAGAATTTTGAATCAGACGTTTTGATCTTTGGTTATCCTTCGTAGTAATAATATCTCGGGGTTTGCAACGAAAACTTGGTATATCGACTATACGACCATTAACTAAAATATGTCTATGGTTAACTAATTGCCGGGCCCCAGGAATGGTTGAAGCCATACCCAATCGAAAAAGGATATTATCCAAACGCATTTCAAGTAATTGTAGTAAAACCTGACCTGTTGACCTTTTTGCTTTTCCAGCGATATGTACATATCTAAGTAATTGTCGTTCTGTCAGACCATAATGAAAACGCAATTTCTGTTTTTCTTGAAGACGAATACGATATTGCTCTTTTTTCCCAGAATGGAATTTCTTTTTCAGATTACTTCCGGATTTAGGTGTTTTTCTAGTGAGTCCTGGTAAAGCTCCCAGACGGCGTATTTTTTTTAAACGAGGTCCTCGATAACGGGACATGAAGACTCCTTGTTTATTTTATTGAAATTTCATTTTACACAATTAATTTCATTGTATTTAATCTAGCAAAATTGTAAGGTAGAACCACATAATAGATCCTGGATTCTCCATTTAATTCGGAGAAAAAGAGAAAAAGAGTGATTCTTGTTCATGGAACATCGATATAGAAAAAAGCCGACTATCGGATTTGAACCGATGACCCTCGCATTACAAATGCGATGCTCTAACCTCTGAGCTAAGTGGGCTTACATAACAGAAATAGTGTAACAAATAGAAATATGTATAGTATAGGAAATCCGTAAAATGTCAGATCTTAATTATTAATCTTAGCTATTAACTAGTTCGAAATTGGAAATTTAATGATTAATATTTCACTAAGGAGAACATAGAATCATAGCAAATGAAATTGCTAATTCTGATTAGAAAAAAAAAAAAGAATGAATATCAAGCGTTATAGTATGATTTTGAATACTCTAAAAAAGAAAGGCGGGTCTGGGGAGGGGGAGAGAAAAACTTTGGGATATATTGATTCGGATTGAATTGCAAATACATCAACGATAGAATCAATTCAATTCTGAATTGCAATAAGCAGGGTCTGTCAAATAGAGACGAACTGCTAGACTACGTCGAGTAATTAATTCAACGATTCCAAAAAAAACTAAGAGATGGATGAAATTACACAAGGAATCCAGGTCTCAATCAAAGAAAAGGAAAATGGGGATATGGCGAAATCGGTAGACGCTACGGACTTGATTGTATTGAGCCTTGGTATGGAAACCTGCTAAGTGGTAACTTCCAAATTCAGAGAAACCCTGGAATTAAAAAAGGGCAATCCTGAGCCAAATCCGTGTTTTGAGAAAACAAGTGGTTCTCGAACTAGAATCCAAAGGAAAAGGATAGGTGCAGAGACTCAATGGAAGCTGTTCTAACGAATCGAGTTGATTACGTTGTGTTGGTAGTGGAACTCTCTCTAAATTTAGAGAAAGTAAGGGCTTTATACATCTAATACACACGTATAGATACTGACATAGCAAACGATTAATCACGGAACCCATATCATAATATAGGTTCTTTATTCTTTTTTAGAATGAAATTAGGAATGATTATGAAATAGAAAATTCTATTCCAATCGAATATTGAGTAATCAAATCCTTCAATTCATAGTTTTCGAGATCTTTTAAAAAGTGGATTAATCGGACGAGGATAAAGAGAGAGTCCCATTCTACATGTCAATACTGACAACAATGAAATTTCTAGTAAAAGGAAAATCCGTCGACTTTATAAGTTGTGAGGGTTCAAGTCCCTCTATCCCCAAACCCTCTTTTATTCACTAACTATAGTATTTATCCTCTTTTTTTCTTTTTATCAATGGGTTTAAGATTCATTAGCTTTCTCATTCTACTCTTTCACAAAGGAGTGCGAAGAGAACTCAATGGAGTAAGCCATGCACAATGCATAGGATTACCCCCCCCTCATTTCCAAATTTCGAATTTGGAATACTTTATTGATTTTTTAGTCCCTTTAATTGACATAGATACAAATACTCTACTAGGATGATGCACAAGAAAAGGTCAGGATAGCTCAGTTGGTAGAGCAGAGGACTGAAAATCCTCGTGTCACCAGTTCAAATCTGGTTCCTGGCACAGAAAAAAAAAAGGATCTACCGAATAGGTATTGATACAAATACCTCGAGATGGGTTGGGATACATATTCGTTAATAATATAGATAGAGTATGATTTATTCATCTAAGTAGATAAATCTCTAAATAGAGGCACTTCTTTTTCTTTTTAGAGAAGGGTCAAAATTTCTGGTTCTTTTCTTTATGGTACAGAAGGAGGTGAGATTAGGTTACCTTTTCTTCATTTTTGCATTTCTTAATTTTGTATTCCGCTATTCCGACGAATATTTATTTATTCTTGCTTATCTTATCTTACTTTCCTAGCTGTTCTAAGTAATGCGCGCGGTACAAAGTTCGTGGTAGGGAACTTCTTTGAGTCATCATA